GTAGTATTTATATCATTTGTGGGTGCAGCTAACTCCCCATGAGGTAACTGTATGATTTTCCAAGGCAAAAGAGCCCCTGACCAATTAGAAACAAAAATAAATAGAAACATAGTTCCAATAAAGGGAACCCACGGACCATATTCTTCTCCAATCTGAGTTTTGCTCACGTCTCGAATGAATTCAAGGACATACTCAAAGAAATTCTGACCGTCAGTAGGAATGGTTTGTGGATTTCGAACAGCTATAATGGCTGAAACTAATAAAATAGCAATTACAACCCAAGAAGTAATAAGTACTTGGGCATGGACTTGGAAACCCCCTATTTGCCAATAGAAATGTTGGCCTACTTCCACAGCCGATATATCGTATAATCTTTTTAATGTGTTGATGGAACATAATAGAACATTCATATTGCCCTCTGAAAGAAATACAACTTTAAAAGGAATTATTTTGATTCAACCATCTCTTTTTCGGCTTGTCTACTTGATTTTTTGATTTTGAATACCAACTAATCACATAATATCTCCGGTTATTTTGCGCGATTCAGTAATAGTATAGTAACCGATTCCATAAATCTATGGAGTTCCCCAAACCAAATAATTTATTTATCTTATTATTAATCAAGAATTTCGTATATAGCTAGAACGACCCTCACAAATTGCAAATACTAATTTGGTAAGAATTAATCGGATTGAAGCTATAGCATCATCATTAGCTGGAATCGAAAAATCCGCGAGATCCGGTTCACAATTTGTATCAATTAAACAAATCGTTGGAATTCCCAAAGTGATACATTCTTGAAGAGCCCTATATTCTTCTTGCTGATCAACAATTATTACAATATCGGGTAACCCCGTCATATATTTAATGCCGCCCAGATATGTTTCCAAGCGAGATAATTGTCTCTTCACCATAGCGGCATCTCTTTTCGGAAGACAGTTGAGTCTCCCCGTCTTTTGTTTCGTTCTCAAGTCCCTGAACTTATGAAGTCTCCTTTCTGTAGTATACCAATTCGTTAACATACCACCGATCCATTTTTTATTAACATAATGACACCGAGCTCTTATTGCAGCCCGCGCTACTGAATCAGCTGCTTTATTTTTGGTACCAACAATTAAGAATTGTTTTCCACTACTTGCTGCATCAAAAACTAAATCACAAGCTTCTGATAAAAAACGAGCAGTTCTAGTAAGATTTGTAATATGAATACCCTTACGCTTTGAGGATATATAAGGTGCCATTCTAGGATTCCATTTCCTAGTACCATGGCCAAAATGAACTCCTGCTTCCATCATCTCTTCCAAAGTTATGTTCCAATATCTTTTTGTCATTTATCCCCACACTTTCTCTCTCTTTTTTTTTTTATTTGAAAAAAAAAAAGAGATCAGGTATCCTGAAATAGAAATAAATAATTGTTCCGATGGAACCTTCTCTTCTACCGAAGATTGGCCGTTGATACACGATCAGATCAGGCCATTCATTTTTTCTATTCGTTATTATCTTTATTACTATTACCAAATAAAATGACCGCGTTGAAAGGAAAGGGATGAATCCGCTCTTAGGAATGATTAAATCCTCAAAAGGATTGCTCTGATATATCACATAAATTCTTTGAAATGAAAGAATCAAATAATTCTCTGTGGTGGAACAAAATATCTCTCATTTCTCCCTCGAAAATTTTTCTTTTTTCAAAGTAATCTTGTTATGTTGCCTTGGCCTTGAACGGTGCATTAATCTTTTGAATCCGGTACCAACGGGTATCGTCCCTCCTAAAACAACGTTCTCTTTCAGACCTTTCAACCAATCGATACGACCCCGGAGAGCGGCCTTTGCTAAAACTCGAGAAGTTTCTTGAAAACTCGCTTCGGATATAAAACTTTGAGTATTCAGAGATGTTTTCGTTATTCCCAATAATAGGGCTCGGTAAAAGATCGCTTCTTCCAAAGCACGTCCCGTTCGTTCAGCTCGCAACAATCCAATTAGTTCACCGGGTGAAAAAACATTAGACATTCCATCTTCTGAAACCAATACTTTTGATGTTATTTGACGCACAATAATTTCTATATGTCTATTATGGATCTGCACCCCCTGGGATCGATAAACCCTTTGGATCTTATTAACCAAAGAAATACGACTTTGCGCAATAATTAGCTCAGCACCAATCAAGAATCCCCAGGGAATGCCAAGAATTCTTGTTATATGCTCGTTCCAACCCTCAACTCTCTTTTCTAGATTCATCGATATTGAATCAATCGAACGCACTTCTAATACCTGTTCCACTTTTGGAAGACCCTGTGTTATATCACCAGATCTCGATTTTTCATATATAAATGTAAGTAATATATCTCCTTCATAAAGCATTTCTCCATAATGGCCATGAACAGTTGCTCCCGGAGTCGCCAAATAGGGGTTAGCCGATCTTATTACTACAGAATCCATTTGAACAATTAGAACTTGACCCGATTTTAGGTGTGGTTCGTTTTTAGCTATACACACATTTTCACAAAGAAATTGCCCAAGGTTAATTATTGTACATCTTTTTTCACAAGAATTATGATGATAATTATGATAGAGAACATGCCAATTAAAATGGAATGGATTCAAAACGATGTTACTGCATAGATCAGGCTTATAAATTCTCCCGTTTTCGCCCATTAAATAATATTTAAATACTTGAAAAGTTTCCTTTAAATTGTCAAGTTGCAAATATTTAGTTATCGAGATCTGATTATGAGTTATTAAACGGTAAAAAAATGAATAAAACTTTGCAACTTGAAGGGCTATTCCTAAAGGGCCTAACGAATTCCTAATTGGAATTAGAGGATCTCTTTTAATTGATTCTTTTATCCCATTGTGATATTTTACATCGTTGAATGGGGCCATTTGAAAACAATGATCCGATGACAAAATTATTAAAGATCGGCATTCCTTATTTCTATTCAACAACATACGAATAGTTACGTGATTTTGGCTAAGTGGTTGTTGAATCTTTGCCTTGGAATAAATAGAATAAAATGGATTGATATTAGTGCGATCTGACTCATTATCAGCGATCAATCTTGAACCGGAGAGATCATTCCTTTTTCTGATATACGAAATATGGGATTTCACTAAGTCAATTCTTAGAAAATATCGAATCAAACCATTTGTACTTACTTCAACAAAAGAAGCGCGGGTCTCTTCAATAGAAGAAATCTTTTTGTCTCGATCCCAATTCAAGACTAAACAAGTCCGAACTAATTGAATGCTTGTGTCAGAAATTCCCTGAATTGGTTTTCCATTTCCATAAAGAATATAATTGACAACTTTAAGTTCCAGATTATCCCTTTCCTGCAACAGATCCTGGGGGAAAAGTTTTACTAAATTTATACCATCCGCTAGTTCATATATAATTACGGGTCGAACTAAAACAAAATACTTTTTCTTGGTAGGTGTGATCCATTGGACATAGATCCAATTTTTCAATTTTTTGGATTCCGTAGAATTCTTTTTTTTTACCGTTCCGAGTGGTATCAAGATGCCGCTGTGTCGGGATATCTTATCCATCTCTCCAGGAAAATAGATATCCCCGGAAAATATTTTTAATTCAATCCTTTTTTTTTTCTTCTCCACTCGAACCAATCCGCCTACTCGACTTCTTATATTGACAGTGATTGGTGTATCTACTCCAATGATACTATTGTTCCGTACCATTATGGAAGAAGATTCAGGTAAAATATGCACTTCCTCGGGAATGAAAAAAAATCGATCCACTTTCATTTGGTATTTTGGCTTGAATTCTTTGACTCCTCGATACTCAATTAAATCCTCTTTTTTGAAAATGGAATGAACTCCTATAGTCCTATATTTAGTAATTCCTGAACTCTTTTTTCTGTATTGAGGATCATCGAAATAAGCAAGAATACTATTTCTACAAAAAATGCCATTGAGAGGTATTTCAATCGAGATACCGGAAGGGGGCATTCGTAGTTCTTTGTCTCGTTCTTGAATCGATTGGAATGGAATGATTAATCTATTTCTTCGCCTCTTTGCCAATAAATCCGAATTCTCGTAGAGAATAGCAGGATATATGAAATTAAAATGACCCATACATAGGATTCGATTAAACCCTGAATAATCAGGAATCCCGCTTTTTTTTTTATCAGAAGGATTTGAACTAAAGAATTTGTGTCTTACTTGAACTTGATCATTACTTACTACAAGGTTAGAAATATATCTTCCTCCGGCAGAAAGAGAATGAATGTTCATTTGATCTTGATCCTTGTGGAGTGAAAAAGAGATTGCACCGGACCTGCACGACCTTCCTGATAATATCCATAAATGACTTGTTTTTGGTAAGATATGGACATTACTATATGTAAATTCGGGTGCATGGTACACATCGGTACTCCAATGCATCTCTCCCTCTGAGTCAGAATAAATATGTTTTCGAACCCTCTCTTTAAAATTAAAAGTGTATGTTCCCGCGCGAATCTCAGCAATCACTTGTTCTGATTCTACATATTGATCGTTTTGAACTAATAGAAAACTTTTTGGTGGAATAGTCACGTTATGTAGAATATTTTCACTTTCAATAGTTACATACAAGTCTATATAACATAGAAAAGCAGGGTGCCCATGACGTGTACGTGTAGGATGAACCAAATCCTCATTGAATTTGATTTTTCCATTAGAGGGGGCTCGTACATGTTCTGCAGTACCCCCTGTGAATACTCCGCCAGTATGAAAAGTTCTTAATGTTAGTTGAGTACCCGGTTCTCCAATAGATTGACCCGCAATAATACCTACAGCTTCTCCCAGTTCCACCAGGTCGCCATGAGTAGGACTACGGCCATAACACAATCGGCAGATCCAAGATGTACTCCTACAAGTAAAGGGGGTTCGAATAGATATTGGTTGTCTTTGAAAGGTTATGAATCGATTGACAAGTCCAATCCCAATATCTTGATTTCGAATGGCAATGCATCGTGAACCTATATATATATCGTCTGCTAATACAC